ACAGGCGCGGCGATCAGTTGGACCTTTGATTAAGTAACATCTCTTTTTAAATAACATCTCTTTTTTCTTGACCTCCTGCGGATTAAAGAAAGGAGGAGGTCAAATCAAATTCGGGTTGCTGCTTAAGTTAGTAAAGTTATTTCATTGTAATTCGACCTAAGCTAAGAAGAACAGAATCACGCTCTGTAGGATTTGAACCTACGACATCGGGTTTTGGAGACCCGCGTTCTACCGAACTGAACTAAGAGCGCTTTCTTATCACAATATAAAAGACCGTAAATAAATCAATTTTTTTTGTAACCCCCCACTATATATATATCTTGCATGCATATGTATCATAAAGAAAGGGTTATGTATGTCCAATTTTCATTGATCTCAATTGATCCTTCATTACTACACATAGGAGAAGTAATAAATAGGGATGACAGGATTTGAACCCGTGACATTTTGTACCCAAAACAAACGCGCTACCAAGCTGCGCTACATCCCTTTCAATTAGCCTACAGTGTCATTGTAGAGAATCCCCGTCTTGTTTTCCACATCGTAATTTCCTCTATTGATATACTATACAATTTATCTTGCCATTTCTTCTTTGTTCATCTCATATACATATAAACATATAATAAAAGAATAATTCAATTATCTTAAAAAAAATGATAAATTTACCTTTACTCTATTTATTTATTATTTAAATTTATTTCTATATATAGAATTCTATTATTAAGATTAATAAAATAATTCTATTAAACTCTAAATTTTATTAAAATTTAGAAATCTAGAAATTAATAAATATATTTTATATTAAATATTTTATTTTTATTATAGAAAATAATAAATAGAATAAGAATATTTAATTTCAATAGTAATCTAAATTATTACTATAAATTGAATTTCATTTTATAAACCCAACATATAAATAAATTGATATCGGTAATATTCATAAAATAAGTGGACATCTTTTTCTGTTGTAAAGAAAGGAAAGAAAATAGAATCTATCGGGTCGCTATATCCATTTTAGTTAGGGATTCCCCGTACAAATACAAGTGATCCTTAACTACATATGTATCTGATCATATATGTATTACAATAAAAAAGGAGGATTTTCAATGCGAGATATAAAAACATATCTTTCTGTGGCACCCGTGTTAAGCACTCTGTGGTTCGGGTCTTTAGCAGGTCTATTGATAGAGATCAATCGTTTATTCCCAGATGCGTTGACATTCCCTTTTTTTTCATTCTAGTTAGGGATGAAGAAGCTTAAAGATACAATAAATTATCTGTGACTAACTCCCCCCCCCTTCTTTGTTTTGTTCTTGACTGTCGTTTTTTTAGGATAAAAAAAGAAGATTCACCCGGAACGAAACTCGGGTTTAGGCTGAATTAATAATTAATAGAGGGAGAACAGAAATGAAAAAAAATAAGGTTCGAGGACAACAAAAGCATACAAGATACTTAAATTTAATACTGGTACTAATTTAATTGATAGTTAGAAATCGTTGTATTACTTATTATTTCTCTATTGATATTGATTGCAATGAAATATTTCAGAATTGGATTTATTTCGAGTCAGCAACTTCTTTCTTTCTTGTTTCGGATCGAAAATGGAAGAGTTGGGTAAATCCAAAATAAAAAGGGAGGTTCATGGCCAAGGGTAAAGATGTGAGAGTAAGAGTTATTTTGGAATGTAACAGTTGTGTCCGAAACGATATTAATAAGAAATCACGGGGTATTTCCAGATATATTACTCAAAAGAATCGACACAATACGCCTAGTCGATTGGAATTGAGAAAATTTTGTCCCTATTGTTACAAGCATACAATTCATGGGGAGATAAAGAAATAGATAAAATGGAACGCGTGTGTAAACCCTCCAAGGAACAGGAATCAATTACATAATAATAATAATATATATAATATAAAAATAAAAACAACCAAATCCTATTTCGGTCGGATCAAAAATTAGAATTAAGAAATAGGATTTTAAAGATAAGGAATAAACCATGGATAAATCCAAGCGACTTTTTCTTAAAAAAAAGCGATCTTTTCGTAGGCGTTTGCCCCCAATTGGGTCGGGGGATCGAATTGATTATAGAAACATGAGTTTAATTAGTCGATTTATTAGTGAACAAGGAAAAATATTATCTAGACGAGTGAATAGATTGACGTTGAAACAACAACGATTAATTACTATTGCTATAAAACAAGCTCGTATTTTATCTTTGTTACCTTTTCTTAATAATGAGAAACAATTTGAGAGAACTGAGTCGACTCCTAGAACTACGGGTCCTCGAACTAGAAATAAATAGATAGGCCTATTCCTCAATTGCAATTGAATCAAAATTCCAATCCGAACCCCAACTCAGATTGATTTTTTGTTCGAAAAATTCGAGAATCCAGATTGGATTGTCACGTTGTAAGAAAAAAGGCGTAAGGTAAATAAAGTAAAAAAATATTTCTTCTTTTTTTTATTGAAGCATGTTCATTCATTTTGACTCTATTTATCTATCCTATTAATTTATACTCGACCTTCCCGGAGCTCATTCTCCGGGGGCTCCGTTTAAATCATTACGGTGTATTCCCTCCCTTATCTGTATTCCATCCCTTATCTGTATTCCTTCCCTTATCTGTATTCCCTCCCTTATCTGTATTCCCTCCCTTATGATAAAAAAATGGGATATCATAATCATGCATCCTGTATTTCTCTAAGTATTCCTCTAAGGTAACGCCAGAAATAGATCGAAAAGGAGCGACTGGGTACTTAGGAGCGACTCGGTAATCATCTATGATCCTAGAGTTAGAGTAAATCCCGTAAAAAGAATTCATACTCAGGACCGCGATTTGTGCAAGCATTTTACGATTAATAAGTCGCTTCCTCTTGTACATATCATGTATTGATCTATTATAACTATTGTATAAATCATTCTCACGAATGCCTGCATTTATCCGAGTGATCCACAAACGACGAAAATTTCTCTTTTGCCTGCCCCTATCCCGATGAGCAGAAACTAAGGCTCTCATTTTCTGTTGAAAAGTAGTTCGAGTAAGTCTTGAATGAGCCCCTCGAAAGGTTGATGCAAATAAACGAATTTTTGTTCTACGTCTCCGGGCTATATACCCTCGTCTAATTCTGGTCATTGAATCAAATGAAACTTTGATGAATATGAATAACTAATTGATTTATTTTCTTTCAGTCATTCTTTTCTCCTTTCCTGGTCTATTAATAACAAAACGGATTCTTCCGATGTATAAAAAAATTCCAATGGCTTTTGCTACTATGACCTTCCCAACCACGATTTTTTCCAGGCATTTAACCCCGAAATAAGGAAATTGTATTGATACTAGGTATCAACAAAGAACAAAACAGTAAATTGTAAATTAAGTTGAGTATAAAGTATCAATAAATAGTAAAGGTAAATGCATAAATAAATAGTGGGTTCCATCGTTTCTATGGTTGCTTCTTAAACGGTGAGGTCCTCTCTATACACCGGAGCCCCTCCCTTCATTTAATCAATGTTATTAGTAACTTGTACAGTTCACATTCTTTGACTCTACCCATGAATTATCCAGTAATAGGTCTTTTCACAATGAGATCTACCCATACAGTAACGGTATTTAATTACAAAGGTTGGCTAGGTAGCTGACCCTGTTAGTCCGTTCTTGCAAGAGTGGGAGCTTAATTCTTTTGCTTCTTAACTTAAATACTATTTGATTTTCCCCCGCTTAATGGATAACCATTTGCTACCAATGGGGAATTGCTTCTCATCTCCAATTGAGGTGATTGGATTTGCACCAATAGAAACCATAAATTTCATACACAATGGAGGTTTGTTTTTTTAGCTTCATATATTGAATGGAATTCTTCCATCCTATTCATTGGTACTGGTCATTGATACTGGAAAAACTTTTCCTTTATTTTGTTCCAGCTCATGATATGATCTGAACGAGTCGCACATACACCCTAGTACATGTTCCTCGACGCTGAGGACATCCCCGAAGAGCGGGGGATTTTGTTACATTTTTTATTGGCTGTCTTGTATTTCTAATAAGTTGTTTAATGGTTGGCATGCTAAATCGTATATAAATGGTCTGGTTTAGATCAATCCTAACCGGATGATTATAAATTATTCTTATTTTTTTTTTTTTTTACCTTATTTTACCCCGGTAAGCAGATAAAAAATGAAATTTAGGTTCATCCGAATTATGGTTCAAAATGGAATCTCGGATTTACCTGAAATCCCCGGCATTTTCGGCCGCTACAAGATCAACAATTCCATAAGCTTGGGCTTCTGTTGCTGACATAAAAACATCCCTTTCCATGTCTTCGGATACAACCCATAAAGGTTTGCCCGTTCTTTGTACATAAACCCTTGTGAGGGTTTCGCGAAGTTTCAGCAGTTCTTCCGCTTCTAGGATAAATTCTCCTGTTTGTGCCTTATAAAAAGAACTAACAGGTTGGTGGATCATTACCCTGATGATATAACATAATGAAGGGTTCCTCGATCTCGTACGATCGGACGAAGGAAAGAGATGAAGAATAACAAGAAAAGAATAAAATAAGAATAGATATATAATTGAACAACCGTACAGGCATTTTTTGTGCATACGGCTCCACAATGGAATTTACTTTTCCTTTCGGTCGAGCAAAAAGAGAAATAGGATCCATCAAATCCCAATCTTTAAGTGATCCATTTACCAACCTTCTTTTCGGGGGGGTTCAAAAATACTATGATGGTTCCGTTGCTTTCTATATTTATCATTTATCTCGTATGTGATTCAGCAATCCCAAAGTTTCTTTTTGATCCGATCAAAATAAAAAAGTAAAAAAAAATGATCATTTTTTTTTGAGTACTCTTTCATAACATAAATATTGGAAAGAGACTTCTGGTGTGAAAACAAAAAAGTTTGTGACGCTGAAATGAATCCCGGATAGATAAGATCAAATCGGAGATACTTTTTGTCTCATATTACTCGCCCGATACATAATCTCATGTTATGAAAAAACAATAATGGTTTGTTCATATCGAACTCGAAGTGCCATGCTATTATTACTTAATATTCGTATTCTTATTCATATTACATGTCGCGAAGGCATAGTCTTATTTTTTCTCTCAAATCAAATAAAAAAACTCATTGGCGCCAAGCGTGAGGGAATGCTATACGTTTGGTAATTTCTCCTCCGACCAGGATAAAAGATCCCATTGAAGCGGCTAATCCCATGCATATTGTATGTACATCTGGTAGCACAAATTGCATAGTATCATAAATGGCTACTCCGGGCATTACCCACCCGCCGGGGGTGTTTATAAACAAATAAAGATCCCGGGTCTCATCTTCTATACTGAGATATACCATGAGACCAATAAGTTGGTTTGAGATCTCGCTATTAACGCCTTGGCCTAAAAAAAGTAATCTTTCTCGATGAAGTCGGTTGATTAGGACAAAATTTTATCCCTTAGGAACCGTACACGCACCTTTGGATGCATACGGTTCAAAAAAAATTGCGAAAAAAAAAAGAATCAATGTGTTGATTCCAGCCCGCCTTCTTTTTATAGTTAAATTTTATAGTTAAAGTATAGTAGGACTTTTCCACTTCTTAATGAAGGGGCTTTTTCTTCTATTTTTTTAAGAAAGATGATTTTTTGATCGCCTCTCCGTAAAAACGGAGATAATCCACTAAACTTATCGAATTAATCTCTCATTGATGTATTGTTTCATCGAAATCCAATCCAAATTACGATGTAATTTTCTTGTTCCTGAATGGGCCTCCTCAATTTTTTTAGGTTTATATTCTACTCCGGGTAAAGATCCGCCCGATTTCAATTTGCACATATAGTACAAATGATCCCAATACCACTTTTTTTGGTACGACTTTTTTTCAATCATTTCTTTCATGCCTTTCTTACGACAAATATTTGATGTAGTCATCATATTATTTCATTGATTGACAGTATGAGATCGTTCATATGCTATAAAGTAATGACTTATGTATGGATAGAAGTGGTAATCATACATATATTACCAATCGGGTATTTTCTGAACGGAGCCTGGATACTTCATTTTATTGGTCCAACCAAGCAAGCCAACCATAAATTTTTATAATGGATAATATTAATATTGATCTCAACCCCCTCAAAAATGGATCTAATTGCACTTCACGCTCCAAATTATTGATGGTTTTCAAGCAATCTTTTTTGGGCGAAACAGAGGGTATCTCCAGCGGGGGAGAGAACGGGGAAATCCCATACGACCCAATATGTCTGACAAGTCGCACTATATGTCAACCCAAATTGCATCTTCCTCTCCAGGACTCCGAAAAGGTACTTTTGGAACACCAATAGGCATCAACTGAAAGAAAGGGTAGTTGAGTATTATATTTTACTTTGATGTGGAAACGTAATGTTGTATTTTATCCATATATATTGGAAAATTCCTAGAGTAAGACGAAATGAATAAAGGTAAATTATTACGAATGGGTAGGGCTGTTCAAATGATGAACAAGTATCTACGCATTCGCTCATAGAAAATGGGACCAATCTACCCATTGCGTATTGGTACTTATCGGGTATAGAATAGATCTGCTTATCTTTGTTCCTACAAACAGAATTGTTCCATTATTACCAACGAAATGGAATTAAATAAATATTCACCCTTGCTCCGAAATAATCCACTGAAAGGGAGAGGTCCATAGCATAGTCTTTTCCAATGCGATAAAGTTACATAGTGTCTATTTTTCTTTGATAAAGGGGTATTTCCATGGGTTTGCCTTGGTATCGTGTTCATACCGTCGTATTGAATGATCCGGGTCGCTTGCTTTCTGTACATCTAATGCATACAGCTCTCGTTTCTGGTTGGGCCGGTTCAATGGCTCTGTACGAATTAGCAGTTTTTGATCCCTCCGACCCTGTTCTTGATCCAATGTGGAGACAAGGTATGTTCGTTATACCCTTCATGACTCGTTTAGGAATAATCAATTCATGGAGCGGTTGGAGTATCACAGGAGGGACTATAACGAATCCGGGTATTTGGAGTTACGAAGGTGTGGCTGGGGCACATATTATGTTTTCTGGTTTGTGCTTCTTGGCAGCTATCTGGCATTGGGTATATTGGGATCTAGAAGTATTCTGTGATGAACGTACAGGAAAACCTTCTTTGGATTTGCCCAAGATTTTTGGAATTCATTTATTTCTTTCAGGATTAGCTTGCTTTGGGTTTGGTGCATTTCATGTAACAGGCTTGTATGGTCCTGGAATATGGGTGTCTGATCCTTATGGACTAACCGGAAAAGTACAATCTGTAAATCCTGCGTGGGGGGTAGAAGGTTTTGATCCTTTTGTTCCGGGAGGAATAGCCTCTCATCATATTGCAGCAGGTACATTGGGTATATTAGCGGGCCTATTCCATCTTAGTGTTCGTCCGCCCCAACGTCTATACAAAGGATTACGTATGGGTAATATTGAAACTGTCCTTTCCAGTAGTATCGCCGCTGTCTTTTTTGCAGCTTTTGTTGTTGCTGGAACTATGTGGTATGGCTCCGCGACTACCCCGATCGAATTATTTGGTCCAACTCGTTATCAATGGGATCAAGGATACTTCCAGCAAGAAATATATCGAAGGGTTGGTGCCGGACTAGCCGAAAATCAGAGTTTATCAGAAGCTTGGTCTAAAATTCCCGAAAAATTAGCTTTTTATGATTACATTGGCAATAATCCAGCAAAGGGGGGATTATTTAGAGCGGGCTCAATGGACAACGGGGATGGAATAGCTGTTGGATGGTTAGGACATCCCGTCTTTAGAGATAAAGATGGGCATGAGCTTTTTGTACGTCGTATGCCTACTTTTTTTGAAACATTTCCAGTAGTTTTGGTAGACGGAGACGGAATTGTAAGAGCCGATGTTCCTTTTAGAAGGGCAGAATCGAAGTATAGTGTCGAACAAGTAGGAGTCACTGTTGAGTTCTATGGTGGCGAACTCGATGGAGTGAGTTATAGTGATCCTGCTACCGTGAAAAAATATGCTAGACGTGCTCAATTGGGTGAAATTTTTGAATTAGATCGCGCTACTTTGAAATCTGATGGTGTTTTTCGTAGCAGCCCAAGGGGTTGGTTTACTTTTGGGCATGCTTCGTTTGCTTTGCTCTTCTTTTTCGGACACATTTGGCATGGTGCTAGAACCTTGTTCAGAGATGTTTTTGCTGGTATTGACCCAGATTTGGATGCTCAAGTGGAATTTGGAGCATTTCAAAAACTTGGAGATCCAACTACAAGGAGACAAGTAGTCTGATACAATATTGCTCTTGTATCTTTCGCCTCCATTGGATTTTTGTGATTTAACTTTGACATAGAGTACTAGAGAAATCTTGATTTGAATCACCGCCCCTTTCTTTGACTCTTGTCCTTTCTTAATCTGGGAAATGATCCCAAATGAACAGGTGTGGAAGCTATAATTGTAAACCACGATCGAATTTATGGAAGCATTGGTTTATACGTTCCTCTTAGTCTCGACTCTAGGAATCATTTTTTTCGCAATATTTTTTCGAGAGCCACCTAAGGTTCCGACTAAAAAGGCGAAATGATTTTTCATTATTTTACATTACATTATCCAAATTGAAGTAAAGTAATGAGCCTCCTATGATATGGGAGGCTCATTACTTTACTTCAACTAGTCCCCGTGTTCCTCGAATGGATCTCTTAGTTGTTGAGAGGGTTGCCCAAAAGCGGTATATAAGGCGTACCCGGTAAAACTTACAAGTAAACCAGATATAAAGATGGCGACTAGGGTTGCTGTTTCCATTATTATAAAATTTAAAGACCACAATGGATCTATGATAAGATCGTTTATTTACAACGGAATGGTATACAAAGTCAACCGATCTCAACCAATGCAATAGGATTTATGGCTACACAAACCGTTGAGGGTAGTTCTAGATCTGGTCCAAGACGAACTACCGTAGGGAATTTATTGAAACCATTGAATTCGGAATATGGTAAAGTAGCCCCCGGGTGGGGAACTACCCCTTTGATGGGGGTCGCAATGGCTCTATTTGCAGTATTCCTATCTATTATTTTGGAGATTTATAATTCTTCCGTTTTACTGGATGGAATTTCAATGAATTAGGTCCATAAAAATCACGAAGTCCTGGCTTTTCAATCCAAAGTGAATCACTTAGGACTCGGATTTCTAGGCCATTCTGGCAGTTCGACCGTGGAATTCCTTTCTTTCTGTATTTCCGGAATATGAGTGTGTGACTTGTTATAATTGATCCTATTGATAGTACAGAGAGTAGGTCTGTCATCTTGAGAGAGATGGGTTCTGCCTCGTCGGATATTCATTTTTTTATCTGGAGCACAGAATATATGGAATAGATCAAGAAATATTTGAACTATGATTCATGCCTAGTATTCAGACCTCGCGACTGGACTCAAAAAAATTTAAAAGATTTATTTTAGAATTCTAAATCGAAGGGTTTGTTTTTCTTCCTTAAACATTCTATTCTGTTTATGTTTCTTTATTTTGACCAACGGACAAATCAAATGTTTCTCCGAATTTTTAGGCATTTCATCTATTAATTGAATAAGTGATGATCAAACGGTTCTTACTCAGAGAACCTTTGGGCTTAGGGGCTTTATTCAATCATCGTGGTTTTAGTATGAATCTGAGGTTTCAATCGATTCATAGGGTCTCAACAAGAAAATTCCTATCAATAATAAACAAAAAGAAATCCGAATAATTCTAATTAGACACAAAAAAAATAAATAAAAAAAGGGAAAAAGAAGATTCAAGAGGCCTGTAACTATCAACATAAAGACAAATGAGCCGACTTGATATTTTGGCATTATCATCACAAAGAAGAATTTGAGGGCTTTTTTCCTTCCTATCTTCGGAGAAGGTTGAGCGTACTAATAAGAATAAGAAGTTTCAAACTTTATATTACGTATCCATTGCAACCAGTATTGGGGTGTTTCTGCTTGAGCTGTACGAGATGAAATTCTCATATACAGTTC